AAAATACATCTATTCTTTACTCATCTAGAAAGAGTATATCTCTAGACACTTAGATGGATAAATATGTATAATGATCTAGAACACTAATAAATAGAAATCTATTCCCAAAATTCCTAAAAATGAATATAGGGAATAGATACTCATACAAATGAATCATGTGCCAGGAACCAGATTTGAACTGGTGACACGAGGATTTTCAGTCCTCTGCTCTACCAGCTGAGCTATCCCGACCATTCTTGACGCATCATCCTCATTTTATGAAATTACTTGAGTCTATGTCAACTAAAAAAATAAGATTTTTTTTGTTTCAATAGTAATGATTATGTATTATTAATCATTCATATGAGGATTCCTTGCTCAAAGATAAAATGTTAATTTATACGTTTATGACATAGAAAAAAATTTCACGTATATTATATATATATATATATTCAATTACATATTCCAATACATATTCCAAACGTATTCCACATATTCCAAGACTTGTGATTATGATAAGAAAAATTCCACTTCGATCCATTTGTAAAAGAATAGACTGAATAAGAGACACATAACGAATTAAAAAAAAAAAAGAAGATATAGAATAAAGAATTAGAAAGTCAAATGTGCCCTTTGGGGATAGAGGGACTTGAACCCTCACGATTTATAAAGTCGACGGATTTTCCTCTTACTCAAAATTTCATTGGTGTCGGTATTGACATGTAGAATGGGACTCTATCTTTATTCTCGTCTGATTAATCGGTTCTTGAAAAGATCTCTCAGACTATGATGGAGTGAATGATTTGATCAATGAATATCCGATTTTTTCTTCAACTTGTAATTGATTTGATTCACATTTTTCATTTGTGATAGAAATACAAATAGAAATTTGGAGTCTTCATTAATCAATTGAAATAGTATTTCAGTACATATAGGTATATAAACATATATGTTTATCCTTGATCTTTTTCTACCGCGAAAAGAAATGTCGTCAACTCCATTTGTTAGAACAGCTTCCATTGAGTCTCTGCACCTATCCTTTTTTTATTCTCGCTTTCTGAACTTTTATTTGTTTTCGGAAAGCAGGATTTGGCTCAGGATTGCCCATTGTAAATTCCAGGGTTTCTCTGAATTTGAAAGTTTTCACTTGGTAAGTTTCCATACCAAGGCTCAATCCAATTAAGTCCGTAGCGTCTACCAATTTCGCCATATCCCCGCCTTTTTTCTTTGAGATTGGGATCTCATTAGTATGCTTTTTTCATTTATATTATGAGAATTATGCCGTAACTGTTGAATTCATTAGGTACCGATTCCTATATTGAAAAATGTTTCCTCCTATTTGTATGATTCATTTTCTTTTATCTATATCGGATACCCATATGTTGAATCAGAAATGATTCTATTATCTCTGTATTCGCAATTCAATATACACAGATATATACCACATGGATATCTATTTTATATGTCCCTCCTTCTATTATTTTTTGATGCAATTTGAAATACTCGAACGTTCGATTCTTTTTTTTTTCGTTTTAGTTTTTACCTTTCCGAATGAAAACAGGGGAATCTTTGATTATTATCTGGATTGAACCTTTTTCTTTCTTTCATTTTTTTCCTTAGAGCGGACAGATCTACATCCTATATATATAACATATATAAAAAAAATGTAAATTTTCTTATTTAAGATGAAGATATTAATTTTATTGATAAACATATATTTGATAAATCAATCGAAATATATTCTATTAATTATTAATCCTTATCTTCAAATTATTATGTTCTTTATGTACTAAAATATCAAATAAATAATAAATATTCGATATTCTATATTTTTCTCTATGTTCGTATTAATTTCATTATGTTATGACATAGTAATTATTTCATAAATAGCTAATAATCAAAAGTTAATAACTAAGATCCCAGTAGTTTATGAAATTCCTATGAATGTGTAATTTTTGTTATTTGAGCCCGCTTAGCTCAGAGGTTAGAGCGTCGCATTTGTAATGCGATGGTCATCGGTTCGATTCCGATAGCCGGCTTTTCTCTATTTGTTTTGATTTTTACATAATCGATAATGTCTTTTTTTTAGAAATAAAAAATTGGGAAACCTTAGAAGAAATCAAGAAAAGAACCTACTTTTTATATTTTCTATATACAATAGAATAAAATTCGGATATTAATAGAACTTATCTAATTCTTCTTTTTAGTACAATACTTTAATAAAAAAGTAAATTTCATTTGATTTATCATATCTGTCATTTAGTTTAGTTTTAATTTTTATTTATGGGATTTTCCATTTGAATTTAAAAAGGAGTCTTTATGTCACGTTACAGAGGACCTCGTTTCAAAAAAATACGCCGTCTGGGAGCTTTACCAGGACTAACTAGTAAAAGGCCTAAAGTCGGAAGCGAACTTAGAAACCAATCGCGTTCTGGTAAAAAATCTCAATATCGTATTCGTTTAGAAGAAAAACAAAAATTGCGTTTTCATTATGGTCTTACAGAACGACAATTGATTAAAT